CTCTATTCTATTTTGAGGATCCCTCTGAGGAGGCTTTCCGGACTCGTAAAAGACGGCTAGGAACAAGAATAGGGTCAGTAGTCTCTGCCGTTGCAGGTCCTTCTCCTTCCGCTGAGATGGCCCTCTTTTTTGTTTTGTTTGTTCACCGCGGCACGAAATCATGAAGAAGCTGGAATAACTCAGAAAGAGAGTGGCGCCTAGCCGTTGAGAGCGTCTGTTGTCTTTGTAGAGGAACAGTACGATCTTGGACTGGCCCCCTTCGCATGACCTAGAAAGAAAAAGAAGTCCGTGCTACTATAAGGCCTCTAAACTCCTCCCTCAGGACACTGTTGCGTTGCCCATGGGGACGGGCTAGCCCCGACTTCCATAGGTCCTTGGTTCGACCTCCTAATGAGAATTGAGGTCCTTGCGCGGGCGTCTCATCCCTAAGACTTGTTTGCTCTGTATGGAGTGCCCCGTGGTTCCTCGAGTGCCAGCCGCAGAGAGGAATGCCATCAACTAGGGCGCTATTGGCCACTAACCACTCGCTCGCCGGACGCTCGGGCTCCGCGTTTCAAGTTCGTTATCCTAACCGTATCCTCTGCTCCACCGGGAGCCTGACCCCTTCTTCTATCTTATCTACTGCCTTGCTCCTCGGCTCCATACTGCTCCAGCCGCTCGCTGTAATAGCTTGCTTCTCGGGTGGCTCGCACCCTGGGTGGTGCGGCTGAGCCAGAGTGGGCTCAGCAGTCGGCCTATCTTTCCGGGCGCACGCATAAAGGCATGATTAGTTCCACAAATCTCACTGCACTGACCATAGTAAACTCCTTCTCGTTGTACCGAAATAGAGGTTTGATTTAAACGACCAGGTACAGCATCACATTTTACACCTGAGGAAGGTACAGCCCAACTATGAAGTACATCAGCAGATGTTACAATAATACGTAGATGACTTTTGGCTGGTACAACCACTCGATTGTCCACTTCTAATAAACGTAATTGACCCAATTCTAGATCATCTTCTGGAATCGTATAACTGTCAAAAGTGAGTGACTGTTCATCGGAACTGTTATAGTCCGAATACTCATAAGGTTGGGTCGACGCCCGTCTCCCCCCAAACTGTACTTGCAAGTTTCCCCGCAAAAAGCTCTCCACGCCTACTCTTAGAAAGAAGACTCTTTTTCTTTAGTTAGTACCGACCGTAAGACCCTTTATGAGTAAGGGGAATCGAAGGCCGGGGAAAGTTTATTGGCAACAGGGAACCCTTTCTCACCCAGTCCTACCTACCCTATGTATTCGAGGGGGGGGCTGGAACCGAAAAAGACCTGGTTCCACACATATGAGACAGGCAGAAGGTATGGGACGACCAGTTCACCATGGAAAGCGAATTCGATCCTATAGTCGTCTTCTTTGTTCGAGAAATGCGCAGTGGAAAGGGATGCTAGTCGGCTCGGAGAAGTTGTAGGCCCCAATAAAAAAGATCAAGAGTGATTCCTCACCTATCCTGTCAGGGGCCCAGTTGAACGCTCGAGTATAGATTCCCTATGCTCATCGGCCGGGGCCGGCCGGCCCGTAGATCTGGATCCATCCATAGACCTGACCTGATATCGTTTGTCCAAAAAGAAAAAAAAAGTAGGTTTTTAGTAGTAGTTCATGAGACCTCGAATTCCCACGTTCCAGCTTGCATTATGCCAACAAGTCCCACCCCCAACTCTAGCTGAGAAGTTGAGTCACCCTTCTTTTTTTTCAGAAAAAGAATCGAATAAAGAAAGAGATAGTCTATATCCTGTATCGATCATAGGATCACTCTATGAATAGGTAAATTCTCTGTGACCTCCCACCGTTCACGACATCCCTTGCTTCTCGCTGCGAACGGCTCCTCGGTGGAAGAGTAGAAGCGCTGGTCCCCTTCGGTCAAGTTGCTTGTACCTGCTGTTACCTACCGTAGGACCTCCGTCCCCGAAGCGAAGAAAGAGGAGCAGGAACAAGAGGTTGTCCTCTCCCGGCCCAGTAGTTCCGCAACTACTACCGTGGTTGTTGCCAACGGGGATCCCCCATTCCGAAAGGTTACTGGGCCGGCCGTTAGGTCCAAAGTTGTATGCCACAGCTATGGTGCCGATAGATTCACTACTTCAGCGCCGTTATCGGACATTTCAGGCTGAGCATCTATTTCTCGTATATCGCTCCACACCGAGAAGAGGGATGTGTACCTCCAGCAACAACAAGATGGAACCATAGGCTTCTATGCTGGGAGCATTTCGGGGTATAGGTCTAACCATCTCAACTCCCCGTTTCTGGCATGCTATAGTTATTTAAGTCTCTCGACGGCGGGAATGGGAGATTACCGGTAAGCCAGATGCTTCGCGAACCATATTCTTAAGGCATTTCGTTGCACTTAAATCACCCTCGTGAAGAGGCGCACTCCGATACCATTGATGTCCAATAGCTTTGATAGTAATGGCTGGATTTACTACTACCTCGTCCATTGAGTATAAGAGAGCAAATGATGGTATAGCAATGAACATCGGGATGATACTAGGAAATATGGTCCGAAGAATCTCGATAGTAGTTCCATGAACAATCCTTTGCGGGATTGGATTTTTTTCTTTTTGGAAATGCCATAAAGCGCGAACCAAGATCCGTGATACGAAAACCAAAATAAGAATGAGGAAGAAAAAGATATCGTGATGTAAGTCTATTATTCCTTGCATCATAGGTGTTGCTGCGTCTTGAGATCCTAATTGCCATGGTTCCGCTGCATCACAAGGAGCAATTGTGAGAAATAGCCATTCTAGAACAATCATTTGATCTGTTTCATTCTTTGACTGCTCTGCTCCCCCAAAAAAATGGAGAGACTTGTTCTTGCTCTTCCAATTCAGGAAGACTGATTTCGCCGGTTGGTCCAACCAAGAAAGACATGGGAATTTTGGGCGTCAGATTCTTCTTCTTCTCTTACTTACGATATTTCGAGTTGGATGAACAGATCGCTCCTAAAAGCAGCCGTGTGATCTTATATACGATACCACCAGACGCGCCCCAGCTTCAAGCGAGCTCACCCTATGGACCTTGCTGAACTAGATTCCCTGCTAGCGAGAGCGGCTTAGAAAGATAAAGGAGCACAAACAAGGGTTGTTTGAAAATGAACAGATAAGCTAACGCACTACTGATTTTCTGCCTACTAGCAATGCAACTACTCCTGAGAAAGACTCAAACTGAACTAGTTGAAGCTAAGGGCCTGCCTTCCCAGCTACTGAGGTAAGGGGCAAAGGATCCACTTGATTCATCACTTTATTCATAACCATTAGATAGAGAGAGAATCCCACCCGGCCTAGCTATAGCTATCGTAATGCGTCTCGATGCCAAAGCTTCCTGAACCAACTGAAGCAAGGAATATGAGTAGAAGAGCGCTAGCATCCCTTGCTCTCTATCGATTGCTCACCGCCGTCTCATCCAAAGGAATAGAACTGGAGGGCGAACTTCCCATCTGTTCCCGTCTCAATGTGACCATTGATAGCTTTCTCTATTGAAATGTAATCCAGTTCCGGCTTGCTGTTCAAAGGGTAAAAGGACAGAGGAAAAGGAATAGGTTAGAGACAGAGGTTAGGGACGATTACGAGTGCCTGTTCTGGTTCTTATGAGTAGGAGAAGAGGAGATTAGTAGCCCGAGTGAGAACTCCCAAGCCGAATCTGTGCTCTTTCAGTAGTCTTGGTAAATATCCTTTCTCCCTTCCTAACCTAACCTTCTGTTTCCCGCGGGCTAGGCAGCTATTTTCTTTCTTTTTTATTTATGATCTTTCTTATTTACCTTTAAGGCATCCTATTCTCCGTTTTGAGTTTCTTTTGGAATCGTCTTCTTTTAAAAAAGATCTTCTCCCTTGTTCTTCCCTCTTCCTATGATCTTGACCTGCAAAGTGATTTCCGAAAGCTCCCACTATGACTAAAAAGCTCCCAATAGGCCACGTAGCCGCTTATATTATAATAAAGTAAGTAGGAAGGAGCGAAAGCTACTCGACCAGACGGGAGAGGCGACCAAAGGAAGCTGGTTCACCTTCTCTCCTCCGTTACAACATAGGTCGTTCCAATCCCGGATGAAAATATTCCAAAACTTAAGTCAAGGAGAAAGGTCCAATTAAAATGCTTAGGACTAGAAAGAAATATGATCCTATCTACAGGAACTATTCATCATAGATCGGAGAGCTCATTTGATATATCACGAATGCAGTGATCAAGCATCAGGCGGAATGTATTGCTACCTCTTCCTCCCTCCACCATTCTATAAGCAAATGCTTGCGGGTAGGATTTCTCTCCAGAACCATCTTTCTTATGCAATTCGAGGAGAAGCGAGTAAACTTGCCTGCACCCTAATTCTTGGTAGAGTTATCAAAGAACTCCCTCGCTTGGCACAACAGCAAAGAGAACTACAATTCCAACTGGATCCAATGAGAAGAGAATTCGAACACCAACCCTTAAGACTGTAATTGGCTTGCTAGTCTTTTCCCTTGCGCTTGATAACTCTTCTGACAAGGAGTCCACAATTGGAGGAGGGGCGAATGGAAGTACTTCACACTGAACACTCGCTTACGAAATGGAACAGAACTCTCAGGATTCGAGAAGGACTAGGCAGGCTCTTTAGGGCGATTCTCCTCTTCCTTAGACATAAAGTTAGACCCACTAGGTAAATAAAGGAATTACCAAGGTAAGACACATATCGCAATATTACATCTACCTTTGCCTTACCCACAGAAAGCCTTCGCACAGATTTCCTTCCAACGTTTTTAGCAAAGGCCCGGAGAGAAAGCATAGTCTAGTTAGTAGTCCTACAGAAGCCAGAATCAATCCTATAGATTAGAAACTGTAACCTATAATCTTGATGCACTCTAATACCTAAAATATTATATGCATATCCTCACCAGGGAATATGCGCAGAAAAAAGCACCTTTTTTCACTTTATCACTGGATTGCGAACTTACTTATCCTTTTGATGAGAATGCCACTACTCTTACTTACTATCTTCAAACCCGCCTATTGGCGTGTCTGGATCAGGTGAATCGCTTGGCTAGATATCTCCTTAAGCGAGATATCGTTAACTCCTTAGTTCCTTAGAAAAGGATAATAAGGGAGAAGCACGAAAAACCCTAGCTTTCTGTCGATCCTCCAACTTGCGTCAGATCCTTTTGCCCCTTACTCTGCTGGATTGAAAGCGGATGCAAGAGAACTCTCAATGGCTGCAAGTAGAACTGCCATGGAACTATATGGATAGCAACTCCCACCGGATGGAGATATCTTAACTTTTATTTCAAGCCTATGTCTTTCGCTTGCCTAAGGTTAAGGTAAGAAAAAGAGACAGCTACTGGACACTACGGGGACTGTAAGCGATCTAACAGAACTGGCTTGTTGAACGGAACTCAGACTAGAGATATCAAATGACCTAGGGGACTGGACCTCTAGATGTAGCACTGGATGTAAGAAAAAACTCGACTGCCAAAGCAGCACTTAGCACTCCAACTAATGGCCTTAAGACTGTTGCAATTGGTACAACTGCTTCAATGGGATAGAAGGAAACTGGCTAAAAGGGATTAGAAATGGACTAGTAAGAGACTCCAATGTAACCTCAAACTAAAATTGGAACCCTAGGAGGGGCAACTTCCACTCTTTTTTTCACTCTTTCCATTGTCGTTTACTTTACGAAGCGAAGGAAATCAAAAGGTATGCCCATTTTATCGAGGAGAGGAATTACTAGCTCGCAGGCTTAAAAATGATAACTTCCTTCCTTGCCCTCGAACCGACTATCCAACGACATGGAACACTTAGCATTGGCCTATCACTCAAATTCAATTTTATAGCACGCCAACAGGAGGGGCTTCTTACAAAAGCACTCCAACAACTCGCTTGAACTTGAAGAGAGAAGCAACTACTACTTCTCCATCAAAGGAAAAACAAGCATCGACTAAATAGAAGGCCCTTGAATCTTATCGTTAGCCTATAGCGCTATCTACCCTTAAGACTGACTTAAGGGATGTAACAGAAGTCTCAAGAGAACTAACAATCGATGGACTGGAAGGGCGAGAGACAGAAGAGCAAAGAGAACTCAATCTAGAATTTCCACTCCTTCTAAAACCCCAACCCCAAGTACGGCATTAGCAATTGAAGAGCTTAGTTAGGATGGGTGGAACTACAACCCCTCGAACTGGCTCGATAAAGTCTGGGAGATTAGATAAGCTGGCTAGGGATTTTTATATTCTTTTTACTGAAAATGCACCGAAGGCAACTGCCATTGAAACTATATAGCTTTATATATAGGCTGCAGGGAACTCCCCCTGGACCGCCATAGAATCATATGCAGGGCTATCAGAGTCCAGGAAATGCATGGCAGGGAACTTCTATAGGCACCTTCCTAAGCAACTGATCTAACTTCCACTGCTTATCTATAGTCTTCCACGTCCATAGGATTCCACGGCTTAGCCATAGGAAAGAACAGGTTATGCATACGAAAGTACTCTTTAGGGAAAGGGCTTAGCCTAGCACTCCAACAGTATGGGCTTCTCTTTTTTCTCCCACTAGATAGCTAGCAGAAAGAATGGCAGGACGAAAGAAAGGCTTAGGATAGCTAATGACAGGGAGAGGGTGAATGAAAGGAAAACAACTAAAACTTCTGGCTCGCAAGAAAGGCGAATAACTGCAACTGAATCGACATAGACGGACTTATAAACTTAGCACAGCGCTTACCTTAGAACTTGACTTGGGAGGGGACCCAGCCCTCTAACGTTGCGTGAGGGGTGCAACGGGATGATCTCATGGGGCTGATTTATTAGAGAATGATGTTAAGTAGCCCTCCAACCATCGGCATACCCTGGCCCGTCAGGGTGCTTCTAACACCTTATCGCGTCAATTGAAGTCCACCTTATTGTTGATGAGGCCATTCGATCAATCGGCTCAACCGGATGCGGAAGGGTGGCGGTTTACGATCCTATCTCAACTTTACCTTACCCCCTCCCACCTTCCCTTTTCGCTTCGTATACTCCACTCGTTCCCTTTCTTTCAAAGGAATCCCTTTCTTCTCGACCTAACGACCGAACTAGCGGATGGGAGGCCTTACCTGGTGAACTGCCTTCCTTACCTTAGGCTTTACGAGGACTCATTTTTTGACTTCTCCTTTTAGGCAGTTCTCTCTCTCTTTCTCGACTTGCAACTCACTTTTCCCTTTATTCCGCTTCGAAAGGGGTGCGAACGCTAGGTTTTGGTCAGCGGCTTTCCTCAGCCTCAGAGCCGACAAAAGCTTTTTTCTTGATTTAGGAGCGAAAGAAGATGGATCCGTTTAAGAAGAATAAGCAGCTATTTTATCCACTATAGTTCGACTCGAAAGGTCTTTCAGTGACCGAGTTCAGTGACCAAGGCTAGGCAACAACTCACTAGTCGAAAAAGACGCAGCTAGTCTTGGCAGAATAAGCCCTTCTCAGGGAGAAGAAAGATCTACGCTACCGATTCATGGTATCCCAGGAAGGTAAAACAGATATTTCATTAAAAGAGTAAGGGAAAAGTCCTCCCATGACTGGCTCAAGGCAAGGGCCAATTGATCTTACTTCTCGAAGGGAGGTTGAATAAGCTGTTACAGAAGAAGCTGCTCTTGTTTCATACGCAAATGTACCTGGTGGTTTCGTATGTAGGGCTGCTTTTAGCTCTTTTCATGACTCTGCTGCTATTGACTCATCCGTGGGGATTGGAATGCTTGACTCGCTTTCAAAAGTGTGACATTCAATGAAGCCAGAGAATGTTCGCCTTTTGATTGACTTTCCGAACGAAGTGGTTGGCCGACGAATGTGTGGAGCCTGATAGCTCACTCAAGTGTGGGTGGACTCGATTTCTTCCGGTTTGAAGCAATCCCTCTTTCTCATGCTTCACCATATGGATTACCTATCTTTCGGTTTCCTCCCGCAACTCCCTTCGGTCTCCTTTAGCTCTGGTGGGCGTGGTTCTGTAGTTCTTCTGGCCTTCCTTCATGTCGTAGCCTTAGCTTATTGACGGGTCTTGCATTAGATACATACAGCATTTTCTTTGACTCATGCCTTGGAGAAGAGCGTTCTTTGTTTGAGTTTGAAGTCGTTACCTTGCGGGAGCCACCTGGGCGAGACCTTCTCTTCTTTATTATTTCCATATGGTATGTTGAATAACTTGTGAAGTCGACTTCACTTGACCGTGTCTGCTTCAACTTGACCCTAGACTCGTGTCGTGTAGTGTAGCAAGACTAACAAGTGGTCGAGTGAATTTATGAACGAGCAACTATTATAAGCAATACCTTTCTATTTTTGGATTCTTTATCCACTCACCTCCACGGGCGAATATAGTCTACTACACTCTTTAAAGACTTTAACTATATTATAGATCATTCGGAAGGGCTCAGTATAGTTTTCTTTTGTGGCGTAACGTTGTGGTTGTTCCCTCGACTGACCGAGAAAAAAGAGTTCCAGAGGCATCTTCCATTCATATCGATTTTGGTTTTTCTGCACCATATTTTGATCTCCCTTTTCTTCGATCCGGAATTCCCAACAAATCCTTGACTCCTCGAATACAATGGGATTTCACACCTGGCGAATCTTTCACTCTACCTCCTCTTATTAAGACTATAGAATGTTCCTGCGAATTATGACCTTCGCCCGGAATGTGAGCAAATATATCATGTCGATTGCTCAACCGTACTTTGGCTATCTTACGTGGAGCTGAATTAGGTTTTTTCGGTGTTCTCGTTGGTACACGCGGGCGTACTCCTTGCTTCTGGGGACATTGATCCGAAGCTCGAGTACGGTCCGTGCGCCGTTTTTCTTCTCTACCATGACGAATCAATTGATTTAATGTAGGCATCGCTCTTTCCTTTGTCCTTCCCCCCGATTTTTGCCCTATCACTAGTGGTTACTCCCGATCCGAAGCACCCCTTTTCCATTCATAGAGAGATCCAATCGTCAAAATCAATAAAAAGGCCATCATGGACCAAGATCCAAAGGGATCAATCTTGTTGGGAGGTACTGCCCAAGGAAAGGAAAAGGTGACTTCCGGATCAGGGATAATAAATAAAATAGAAACAAGATAAAATCGTATATCAAAACGACTTCTGGCATCACCGAAAGGATCGAAACCACATTCGTAGGCCGACAATTTTTCTGGATAGGTCGAACTATTGGAAGCAAATGGAAAAGGAACACCGAGTGGGATCAAAGAAACTAGCGGACTGATCACTAAATAGATACAAATAGGTGCAAATTCTGACATCACCACAGCCCACTTTGTTTTCTCGCTCCTTGCTCGCGGAGCGGCATACCGAAAAAAAGAAAGATAGGATTTGAATCGATGACTTAAGCCCTTGCGCTATTCCCCCCTGATCGCATCGTAGATAGCAGTCAGAGTCAGTACGCTTTCTATTCTCTTTATATTATATATGAAAATAGATAAGAAAGGAGGGCTGCCGAGGCCCGGAACTTATCCGAGAGGTTCCTTTCGATACTCTGCGCACAGAAGCGATATCGAACATCACTTATTGTCATTTCTCAATTGATGATACTTCATTTAGCTACTTAATAAGATAAAGATAAGAAGATCCATAAAAAGATCAAATAACGGAAGGCGGAAGGTCGATTAGGAAAGGAGCTTTTCAAATCAAAGAATTCGTTGATTGCAAAGCCTTCTTTCAGATAAGTATTCTTTTTATTATTAAGTATGACTTCTTTTACGGATATCGGTAGTTATAGTGAAGTCCTAACCAGACAACAGATCAGAGATAAGGTCTTTTTTTTTTTAAGGCTCCTTCCTTAGGATGAAGTATAAGTCGCTTATAAGTCCAAGAGTCTTAGAAATACTAAATTGGGAGAAGACTCATCTGGTAAAGAAGAAAGCCATTAGGGTTTTTACTTAGCTGAATATCTTTTAAGGGTAAAAGGAAAGGACCCGGGATGATTTCAGAAGAGCGAGGGAAAGAAGGTTGCTGCCAAGGATTGGTCAAGGGTGATAGGCCAGGGAAGGAAGGTATAAAGATATCCCATTGATAGCCATAGATAGAAAATGACTTCTCGTCTTTTAAAGAGCGTTTGCTACAATATAGAAGAGGCGGTCCGTTAGGGAAAGGCCATTGGAATCCTAGACCATCATAGGATTCAAATTGACTAGGACTTTTTTACCTGGTTTCAAAGAAGAGGAAGTTTAGGCTTTGCGTTGAGATGGTCCTCTATTAGATTAGCAGATAGAAGAGAAAAAAGAATTGCTACAATCGAGAGAAAAGGGCTCCCGGAGTGGGAGAATTGGGATGGTCCTTGGCTTGGTAGTTTCTAAGTTGTCACGACGAGCAAGTAGGGCTAATGCCTTAGAGGGTTAGTACTCTCTTTAGCTTGATTTTCCTTCTCACTGAGAAGTAGAGGGGGAGCCTTAGATGTGAAGAGATTGGCTACGGCTGAGGCAGAAGATCGAAGAGACTAGCTGGCTCATAGGGAGAGAGGGACCCTCAAACAAGGACAAACTCATAGAATAGCCCACTCTCTGTCTTTACTAGCCCGATTCAGGCAGGTACGTATTTCAAAGAGAAAGCCCCGCTTTAGGTCACGATAGGGGCTCGGTGACGAACATAGATTCTTAACAATAAGGCTGTTCGGTGCAGTTCTTCATGAGAAAAGTGGTTGAGGTCTTCAATGGAATATAGGTCCTGGTAAAAGCAGATATCCGACTTGTTCCTTCCTCTCTTGTCTTATTCTGGGCTATCTCCTTAAACACTTAACATGAGGTCGACGGATAGCTGTATTCAAGAAAGGTTAGTAAATAGTTCTTTTTTTTTTTTTTTTTTAAGGAATTATTCTCTCAAGTCTTATGCTTCGATATTCAAGAACACTGACTGTGCCCAGAAATATAAAGCTTCTGAATCCTACAAGGAGAGCAGCCAGATACATCTGTAAAAGTACAAGAATCGAACTTGAAGAGCGGAAGAAGGATTACTAGAGCGTTGGCTCGTTCTTCTTAAACTTCTTCCATTGTTAGCCATGATTAATAATCTCTTGTGAAATATCAGAGGCATAGGCAACATAAAATAGAAAATAAAGAAGGAGGCTTGTAGTATAATATATCGTTGATTGCTATTCTTGAACCTCTTTACCATGCTAATAAGATTCAGTAATTCTCCAACAGAATTGGTTTCCACTTTTCATTGGCAAATCAAGAGGCAGATGATAAAATATGGATCTGTTGGAATCATGAAGTGAATGTAGTGCTTGTCGACGCCTTTGAACAGTGTATCACAGTCGACACCAGCTTCCTTAATTCTGATCTGGTAAGGCTTACCTTTCTTTATGCAAAGTGCTCCATTCAATTCTTTGGGAAAAACTTCCATTACTGTCCTAAGACATACAAGGTCCATGGAGGGTTGCGGGTGATTTTAACGCCATTTCAGATGTGTCTGAAAAACTTGGTGGCAGACCTCCAAATCTTCTATCTTTGGAGGAATTCAATGCAATGATTAATGATTGTGGCATCATTGACTGCGGCAGAAAACCTGGTCGAATAAGCAAGAGTGGGGGCTTTGTTTGGGCGAGGCTTGACAGAGTTTTCACTAATCCGGCTTGGGCGGATGTTTTCTCCTATACTATGGTGAAAGACTTAGCACGCTCAACATAGAATCATTCTCCTATGCTTATCCAGATTGACGAAGGTGTGTCTTTTCATCCATCTTCATTCAAATGTAAGAACATGTAGATTCCCCGACTTCTTACAAATTGGAGAGTCTTCTTGGCCTCCTTTTTACATATTTTTTCGCCGATGATTTTATTCTCTTTGGGCAAGCCTCAATGGAGGTGATTTTGGATTGTTTAAATGATTCTGTTAATACCGATGGTAGCTGGAAGTGGGAAGTATTGGCGGAGTTAGTGCCTAAAACACTGTGTGATAAGTTGAACTATATTTGCATTTTTCATGATTGTCCCATGACTGATACCCTCATATGGAAAGATTCACCTGATGGTAATTTTTCTCTCAAAGCTGCCAAAATTATTCTGGATAGTGAAGGAGGAGCAAAAATCTGGATAAAAGATGGAGTTCCCTGTGGAAATGAAAATGTCCAGAGAGATGGAATTTTTTCGGTTCGACAAGATAAATTACTTACCAATAGATCAAGGATGCACCAGAACTACTGACCCAAGTTGTGTGGTTTTTGGGTATGGTATTAAAGATAGCCTTCACGTGCTTAGAGACTGTCCCAAAGCCCGAGAGATTTGGGAGTTGTTACTTCCTCAGGATATAAAAGCTAACTTATTTAATATAATAATAATAAAGAGCTAGTGGATTGGTTGGATGGAAACTTGGTTGTGAAGAGGAATTTAGGTGCTGAAGGTATTCCGTGGTTCTTGATCTTCATTCAGACAACTTTGCTGCTATGGACTTGGAGGAACAAATCTCTTTTTGACCCGGATTTTTTTGCTCCCTTCAGAAGCTTATTATGGAGAAAGCCTTGGATATTTTCAAAACTCTTGATCCGGGGACGAAAAAGAAGCAGCGAAAAGAGGTGTTAGTTGGTTGGGATTTGACTCCTACCGGGTACATTAAGTTTAATACGGATGGCAGTTCGAAAGGGAATCCTGGTCCAGCGGGTGGTGGAGGAGTTTTTAGAGATGACACCGGGAAGTGGATATTGGGATATTCAACCAACGTGGGTACTACTATAGTTACAGCAGCCGAGCTCTGGGCTATTTTTTATGGGTTAGTTCTTGCTTGGAATAAAGGCTGAGAACAGCCAGTCTGCATCCGTGTTACGTTTAACGAGAGCTGTAATGGCTTGTTCAGAAGTGGCAAGCACATCCACCGTAACTGACTCTGTACGCCAAAGAAGAAAAATTCCTCCTGCAAATTCGATAGTATCCACTTTAATTTAAAATAATCCGAAAATCCCAAAGGCCTAATGATTCTATCAGCTCTACTGTTATTGACCTTCGTTTCAACCAGCACCATTACCACCGGATCATGGGCTCTAATAAGATCTCTGGTGGTTCTAAGGAAATCATCTGAACCGGCACCACGGATATTCCAAACAAGGATCCTCATTGGGGGAAACTTACTTTCAGGGAAGCCTGAGTGTGAGTGGCTGAATGACATATTATATCTCCTTGCCCATTCCAGCTCCTCCCCTCGCAGGTGGTTGCTGGTTAGGGTCCACATTCTCAATGGGACTGAGCATGTCATCTCCATAATCCATTGCATCAACGGTGTGCTCTCCAGATATTCCAACTTTCTTTCTACCCGGCTGATGAAGGGGTCTGGTACTATCAGGCATGATCGAGGCATCTGATCGTAAAGTCTTTTTTTCAGGTGGTTTCGGATCGAAGGGAGCTGCTGAAAAAAGATTTCATTATAAAAAAGACTAGTGGGAAAGCACACAAAGAGTAAGGGAAAATTCCTATTATATCTTTTCTCGGAACCAGCCGCAGCGGCAGCGGATTGAGCTGAAGAAGGGTAGGCCATCTCAAAGGATTGGATAAATATTGCTAAAGGGCAGGGGTCCTGTTCAAGCATTGGTGCAGAACGGGAAGCTGGCTTAGTCGATTACCATTCTTGTAATGAAGTGTGGTTTTGGGGCTTTTCAAGGCGTATGGCTCAGATAGAGAAGGAAGGACGAGAGCGAATCAATAAATATATAGTTTTGGGTAAGGACTTTATGGCAGTTCCTAACACGGATACCTAGTCCGTAGCTGTAGTTTCTTCGGAATAGATTAACACTAGACTACCTTTGTAGTCAGGTAATCGTCCTACAATGCCTCTAGATTTAGTTTTAACGAGAGATTGAATCAAAGCATTTAATAAAGCAAGGGCTTTTTTTGCTATATAAACATGGACTTGGAATCGGTTTCCGATAGATAGACTAGAAATGGTATGCTGGCTAACTCAAGACAGTTTACAGGCTTTCTCGAATCGGAGGTCGTTTTCTTAGAATGTAAGGTTCCGGTACTGGCCAAACCAACCCATTTGATTAAGGATACTAAACCTTTGAGAGTAAGGATAAAAAAGCTCTGGTTCCTAATACTCTGTCGATAAAGCAGCTATATATCATAGTTCTGTCTGGGTAGAACGTAAGGTGCATCGAGTGCTGCTTCAGTCTAAAGAGAAAGAGCTAATCCGAGTTTGTAAGGAGGTTGTAATTTCCTTTTGGCTTCTACCCTCGGATGAAAGAAGTGCGCGGGTAGAGCAAGAACTATGAGCGGGTAGACCGGGGATGGGAGTTGGCTATGAGCTAGACTAGAGGGAAAGCTACGAATCTAAGAGCAATGCGCTAGTCAACCTAGTAGGATCGGGTAGGTAAATTAAGAAGGGGGTGGCCCCTCAGGGCCTGGCGATGAAAGCTTTCAAATAAACCTAATAGTGTTAAGAGGGGGGTTGCCCGATTCCTTATGTGATGCCTTTATTTGATCCCGAAGTGCCTTTGGCATGATCGTTTCGAAGTTCTTTCTTTCATAAGATAGTCTTTTTCGGAAATCAGAATAGCTGTTGAGCGGAAGGTTTCTTACCACCACCTTGGTTGGGATAAGGGTGCAGCAGCAGTGGTAAGAGCAGTAGAACCGACCGCAATGGAAACAGCTTGAGCAAATCCCGTTCAATGCTTGATAGAATTCAGATTGACCTTAGGCCTTGTCTTAATACCCTAAAACTGTCTATCTATAAGGCTAATTTAGCCTAGGGAAAAGGCCCGTTAACTAGCCCTGACGTAGTAAACTAAAAGTTAGCTTTTTTTAGCTTCTTAGTAGAGATAAAAGAACAGTGAGGCCTAGAAGTCTGCTAAACGCCCCTAGCCCCTAAAGCTAGGACCTTGCTGGAGCTTTAAGAGATAGGAGGCTTCAAACACTCGCTAAGCCCCTATTGAATAGGGCGAGCTTGTTAGTCTTCCTTCCTTTTTGTTTTGAATAGGGTGCTTGCCCGGGGTTGGTGTTCAGTACGCTCTTTAGCATCGACCTTAAGGAGAGTTACTAACCTTCATCGTCGTTGGCTAAGCAGCTAGTTGCCTTCTTAGCCTTCCTAGACCGCTAGTTGACTTCTTAGCCTTAAGGGCTTTCAGAAGATAAGGGCATGGAGATTGACCCAGCTCATCGACCTTCTAGTAAAGCTAAGACAGAACTCAGCTAGGACCGAAGAGAGGATTGCCAACCGGATGAAAACCGAAGAGAGCATTGCCAGTTTCATTCCAGTCTTTTCTCAATTGAGAAGTCAACCAACAGGTCAATCCTTCCCTTATATCATATCCATTTTACACAGTCTTTGTTGAAATAGTGTAAATAGTGCGAGACTTTCAACTAATGAAATCTAAACCAGCTAGTTCAGTCAGATACCGGCTAAGCAACCTCTAAAGCAGCTATCGGAGCAGTAGCAGCTTGAAATTCGCATACCAAAGACGATGGAATTCCCCACTTTCTAATGCAATACGGCAAAGCTTAGGGAGTCAGCTAGTCCAACATCAGTCATTCTAATGGAATATCTGGAATATCGAACTAGGAATTGAAAGACTTTCTTTCTTTATATACGAGTCAATTACATACCGGAAATCTCGAACAGTAAATGCTATACCGGAAATGCGATATCTAAAGTCAATCTCAGTGAATTCCGTACCAAGCAGTCCAACCAAAACCTAACAGTATATCAGATCTATCCTATACAGGTAGTCCAACACAAGCAATCGATACTACGCCTTCGACCTTTGAGAAGTTACTTTGTGAAATAGGATTTCTCCCTTGTACAATTTCTTCATTTTAGATAGCTAGAGCTAAGCCTGTCCTAAGAATGAGTCGGGTAGGACCTTTCAGTCAAGTGCCTTGCCTTCCTTGCCTATTCATTTAGTCCAACAATTGAAATACCTATTCGCATTCCTTCCCAGTCCACTTCGAAAGTTACTTTGTTCAGTCGATAGATGCAATGCTGCGATGGAGAAATCTCATATGCTCTCCAACTTGAAAGACCTTCTCTTCCCCCTCTTGGAAACAGGCTAGCGATGAGGAGAAAAGTCGCCCAATGTATGGTCCTAATTTCAACACGCCACCTACACGACTCACTACATAGGTTTAAGGAAAGCAGTATACTCATGACCAGGCACAGCAGAATAAAGGCCTAACTCTCAAAGTAGTGATGTTCCCCCAAGGGTTCGGTATCATAATAGAGTAGTATGCCGGAACTCTTTCTCTTAAGGTGCGGAGCGAACTGTCGGACTAGGAGCAGCGATTTCTTTTGTTGAAGAAGAAGTTCTTCCTCTAAATAGATGGCGAGAATCTGTTCTTGGTGGTAGGGCATGGTTAAGCTTTTAGTAGGCATAGAGTAGAAGAAACTGATCGATCGAGATAACATTTCCACCAGATGCCAGAAAGAGGAAGACAGAAGCAAGAGTCCCCCCAGGGGCGAAATGTGAGTTCATCGCCGGATTCGGAGTAGTTCAAATCAAAGAGTTCCAGATATGCGGATTAAGCGAGAGCGAGTTTGTTTGAGTCTTTCTTGGTTCTTGAAGCGTGAAATGCGTGTGTGAGCATTGTTTTGCCGTCTTTCTCTTATAACGTTCTCAGAGGATACGGCGAAACCACTTTGTGTTTAGTGGTTTTTAGGGAAGGATCAGGTCTTTTCGAGAGCTTATTGACCCGCAAAAATCAGCTTTGTGACCGATTTCTTTGAGTCAGCTTCTTTTCCGTGCGTGATAGAGCGTGAGGTTCGAGAGCGTATTGTACGAACAAATGCTTTATTCGATCACTTTTCGCTAGCGTTAGTGAGTGATGAGATAGCGTATGATCCGTGCGCTAAGCGAGCAGCAAGCATTTTCTACTTCAACAACTTCTACTTATAGCTGTTTTGTGTTTCAAAATTTAGTTTTCTCTTTTCTTTTTCTTTTAGATGATGACAAACGAACTGAAAACTGCGAATGCTTCTAATTAATTGAATCTTATTTTATAATCCAATTTTCTTTTTTATATATAAAGCAGAGTGATGTCTTTATGACAATTCGTCAAGTCCGATCGAGAAACCTGCGCCCAAAGTGCTTACGTAGCCGGTCACCGTTTGGCTAAGATCCTTGATGACTGATTCATAAACCACTCTAGCTTTATTTCAGTCTTGTGTTAAGTGTTCGCATAGCGACTCAGGTCCTAACAACTTGATGTCAGACTGTTCAACATGAGGGACATCTAACTCCTCTAACACAGATAACATAAAGACTAGGATTAGATGCTTAACATAACGACTCGTATGCTTTCACGAAAGAAGAAGGAGCTCGCAGACATTTCACAAAGGATTGTGTTGGTGTTCCGCGCTATCTCAACTCCTAGTTCTAGTAGTACAAGCTCGAATCTGATCTATAAGAATAGATCTTAGGCGGAAATAGAGCTCTTTGAAATTGAAAGCGGTATTCCCCCTTATATATAGCCCTAAAATAACCAACCTATAATCCCGCCTCGCCTGGGTTAGATTTTTTTATGGTGGAACGAAGTTAATAAGTCGTTTTCTAAGTGAGGAGACAGGAGCTCTAGCTTAGAGAACGGTCCCTAGGCCTGTTGACACAATCCCATTTCTTTCTCCCTTTCTTTCCGTTGGTCAACAACCAACAAAAGTTCTCGTTTAGTTCTTCACTACTCGTACAGGAAGGCCTCTCTTTCTGTATGGGGGGAATCCTTTAAAATCAAAGAAATCAAGATGGATAAATTCACTTATTTTCGAAATTTGACGACAAATCCGGTACGATGGCTGTTCTCCACTAACCACAAGGATATAGGGACTCTATATTTCATCTTTGGTGCCATTGCTGGAGTGATGGGCACATGCTTCTCAGTACTGATTCGTATGGAATTAGCACGACCCGGCGATCAAATTCTTGGTGGGAATCATCAACTTTATAATGTTTTAATAACGGCTCACGCTTTTTTAATGATATTTTTTATGGTTATGCCGGCGATGATAGGTGGATCTGGTAATTGGTCTGTTCCGATTCTGATAGGTGCGCCTGACATGGCATTTCCACGATTAAATAATATTTCATTCTGGTTGTTGCCACCAAGTCTCTTGCTCCTATTAAGCCCAGCCTTAGTAGAAGTGGGTAGTGGCACTGGGTGGACGGTCTATCCGCCCTTAAGTGGTATTACCAGCCATTCTGGAGGAGCAGTTGATTCAGCAATTTCTAGTCCTCATCTATCTGGTATCTCATCCATTTTAGGTTCTATCAATTTTATAACAACTATCTCCAACATGCGTGGACCTGGAATGACTATGCATAGATCACCCCTATTTGTGTGGTCCGTTCTAGTGACAGCATTCCCACTTTTATTATCACTTCCGGTACTGGCAGGGGCAATTACCATGTTATTAACCGATCGAAACTTTAATACAACCTTTTCTGATCCCGCTGGAGGGGGAGACCCCATATTATACCAGCATCTCTTTCGGTTCTTCGGTCATCCAGAGGTGTATATTCCCATTCTGCCTGGATCCGGTATCATAAGTCATATCGTTTCTACTTTTTCGGGAAAACCGGTCTTCGGGTATCTAGGCATGGTTTATGCCATGATCAGTATAGGTGTTCCTGGATCTCTTGTTTGGGCTCATCATATGTTTACTGTGGGCTTAGACGTTGATACCCGTGCCTACTTCACCGCAGCTACCATGATCATAGCTGTCCCCACTGGAATCAAAATCTTTAGTTGGATCGCTACCATGTGGGGGGGTTCGATACAATACAAAACACCCATGTTATTTGCTGTAGGGTCCATATTTTTGTTCACCATAGGGGGACTCACTGGAATAGTTCCGGCAAATTCTGGGCTAGACATTGCTCTACATGATACTTATTATGTGGTTGCACATTTCCATTATGTACTTTCTATGGGAGCCGTTTTTGCTTTATTTGCAGGATTTCACTATTGGGTAGGTAAAATCTTTGGTCGAACATATCCTGAAACTTTAGGTCAAATCCATTTTTGGATCACTTTTTTCGGGGTTAATCCGACCTTCTTTCCCATGCATTTCTTAGGGCTTTCGGGTATGCCACGTCGCATTCCAGATTATCCAGATGCTTACGCTGGATGGAATGCCCTTAGCAGTTCTGGCTCTTATATATCTGTAGTTGGGATTTGTCGTTTCTTCGTGGTCGTAACAATCACTTCAAGCAGTGGAAACAACAAAAGATGCGCTCCAAGTCCTTGGGCTGTTGAACAGAATCCAACCACACCGGAATGGATGGTACAAAGTCCTCCAGCTTTTCATACTTTTGGAGAACTTCCAGCTATCAAGGAGACGAAAAGCTCTGTGAAGTAAAAGAAAAAAAGGTCGCCGATTGCTACTAAGAACCTAACAGAACTTTTCAAAATAGAAAAGGGATCAGTCGACCTGGTCTACGAATCTATTCTAACTATCAACGAATTCTTCAAATTTTAGGCGGGATGGGGATTGTAATTATTTATACTTCTCGAGGTATAATGACAGACCGGGAGGCTAGATTCGAAGGAATCGGCGGAGAAATTTTGTGTTATATATGGTAATCCTTCTTCTATCCGAATTAGATCCTAAATTTACTATTTGTGAAAAAAAGAGAAAGGGCGGGTTGTATAATCTCACTCCTCCCCCATTAGTTGATACTTCAAGGAGGTTTTACCCGGAATGAAAGAAAAAAAATAAACTGGTTCACGTAAGAATGGACGTCTTGGTTCACGCAAGAGTGCACGTAGAATACCAAAAGGACTTATTCATGTTCAAGCAAGCTTCAACAATACCATTGTGACTGTTACAGATGTAAGGGGTCGGGTGGTTTATTGGGCCTCCGCCGGTACTTGTGGATTCCGGGGTACAAGAAGAGGGACACCATTTGCTGCTCAAACTGCAGCGGGAAATGCTATTCGTACAGTAGTGGAGCAAGGTATGCAACGAGCGGAAGTTATGAAAAAGGGTCCTGGTCTCGGAATCCCATCTTCCAAGGTCAGGAGCCACGGAGCCAGAAGACCGTTCGACGATCCTACTTCTGATGTCATCCCCTTCTGTTCCCTCCCTGTTGAATATCCCAACTATTCTCTATCCAATTCCGGGATGGATCATGAAAGATTTTGTCTTGAGATGCCGATAAGGAATAGCCAGTTATAGAAGCGGGTGGCAGGGAATAAAAGCACTCCTGTGCTATCAAAGTAGAGATATTAGTTAGAGCTAGGGGCAGGCCATCTATTCCTGCTTGACTTTCTTCAAGATACGAAATGAGCAGCCGTTTTTCGTGACATCATATCACTATTCGGCAAGTAAATCCCGCTTACCGGCTCAATATATCTCTCAATAGATTCGCTTGCCACAACGACCGGACAGGATAGGAGATCGCCCAACCTTCCAATTTCTCTTTCTGAAGCAACTATAACGGATGGGCAGCTTCCCTACCCACTGGGGATTTTTTTTTTCCCCGCTCCAACTTCGGATTCTTGGAAATCATCCCCGGTTCTATGATTTAAGGTTAGGAGTTTCATTCTTAGCAAGATCCCCAGCTATTGAATCTGTTGTCGTCGGCGGGGCTACTTCTTCTTCTTTCGAAATGAGAAGAATAGCGTAGTCAAAGTAGGCCAAGTCGGTAGCCTTTTCTGAAACTCTTGGGAGAAGGGCTGTAGGATTAGAAAAAGGCCTAACTGCTGTTGAAGGAATAGAGGCTGTTTCGGCTCTTGGAGTAAGGGGAGAAGGGCTGAGTGCCGGTGAAATGCTTTTTGAGACTTACCCCACTCAATGGAAATTTCTTTAGGCAAGATCCCACGTCCAAGAGTCTGATTCTGATTCTGCTTTCACTCTTATCAAGGAAGGGGGCCACCAAACCAAAGGGGAGGTCTTTGCTTGCTTTTCCTGTTAGAGATGCTAGTCTTTTTGTAATAACTGCTCTGAAGATGTTTTCAGGAATAAGAGAAGACGGTGCTCTTTCATCAGCTCTTTGGCTATTTGCTTGCGATAAAGAAAGAGTGAATTGATCCGAGCCAAGTAGTTCGGCTAAGCCGGAAAGAAAGAGTTAGATCCTCTTTGAGATGAAATGCGGCAATGTCCTAATCAAACCAGGCGCAAGGTCAATGATTTCGCTCAAGGCTCAAGGCATAAAGGCTCTTATTCCTTCTGCATTGGTCTCGGAGGGCCCTCGCTCTAAAGGGTTGATGGCAGCTATCCTGCTCTGTCTGAGATAATTGGAATGGAATTGGTGTGGTTCGCTAGCTCTTTCTTTTGAGACGAATGAATTCCGAATAAAGGAAGGCGGTCGTGATAGGGAAAGGCCTTTCCTTATTACCAGGAAAGATAAAATGGGCCAAATCGCCTGCTAGAGAAGAAGCTCTTAGGGAATCGATCTAGACTAGATGAGATGCCGGTGCCATTAAACTAGCTGCCAGAACGAGTTCAAGAGATGAGGATCCAGGTAGTGAAGTCACCCTCGGGGGAAGAATCATTCCATTCACTTGTGAAACTGCTAAGAAGAATAGCTTTTCTCTGAATCCACCACTCACTCTCTTTCGGGTAGGGTTAACAAGAAAGTCAAAGCAATCTCCTCAACCTAGAAAGAGAACTCCGGGATCTTCTTTTTCTTCTTAAGAACCCGAAGGCGAACTAATCCGGCTTGGTGCAGCTCCTAGTCCTGATCGATTGGCTACCGGGTGTTCACTCAAACTAAAAAGAAAAAAATGGAATATAGAATCCGGATCCTCATCTCCTTCCCGCTTTAGTTTCACTCTGATCTCGGTTGCTAACCGGTGTGGGAGATGAAGCCAAGTCCTTTCCCTTCAAGGATCTAACTGCCACTCTTTCTAGTTTCATTCAACTGCCACTAACCCATATGCTTAAAACATCTCATTGGAGGTGGGATAGAGCTAATTCTGGGATCGAATGTCTCTCATTGTGGTCTTGATTTTAAGCTAGTACAATCAATGATTCTGGTATGAATTTGGTAGTCATCTTGATCTCTTCTCTTGTCTTTTTTTTTTTTTTTTTTTTTTTTCTATCTCTCAACGAAATCTATGAAAGTGTGGTAAAGTCAGGCACAAATCAATCTATATAGATATAGAGCGATGCCATTTCCTACCTCTTTTTTTCCTGATTTTAGAGACAGATTTCAATTCACCTGAGTGGCTTATGAGCTCATTTGGTAGAAGAAGTCAGTTGCTCAAGTTAACGCTCGTTCTAACAGAGAATGAGGTTCTGTGCTAAATAGTAGTACTTTTCTCTTTCTTAGTTTGAAAGTAATAAGCCGTACTTTTTGTGAAAGGATAGCCTGGACCTGGGGCAGGCGTTCTCCTTCTTGACCGTCGTATGAATAATGTTTAAAGTCAGTCTTCTATGCCATGAAAGTCCTGGTTGTATAGGAGTTCGCTCATTGAGCTCAGGTTTAGGCTTCTTTGGATCCATCTTCTAGTCCTGATCATGCCCCGCTAAGGGAGGCTCTTAATAGAGAGTCCGTCTGTTAGACTGAGCTATGGAACTCTCTTTTTGACGACTGGACTCAAGAATCAAAGTAGACGATCTAAGCCCATAAGCCTACCTACCTGGGACATC